GTTATAAGAACATTGGAGAAATAAGAACACCTTGGTTTGTCGATTAATAATAGGAATTGTATATATAGAGTATTATAGAATATTTCTGTTATGTCCCAGGACAAAAAATTTGTGAATAATGAGACATGAGGAGGACTACTATGTCACTACAGGTGGACTACTCCTAATACGTGCAATTAGTCATTTTGCTAATCAATAAATGTTCAACTTCCTAACTTAACTATAAGTCAGAATAATCAGAATTCGTTATAATGGTGGTTATCCTTTTCTTTTTAGAAAAAATAATAGAGATATTTTCCGCTGAAAAACGAAGGCTAAAACTTGAGTTTAGTGGAAAAAAAAGCCCTTTATCGGATTTGAACCGATGACTTACGCCTTACCATGGCGTTACTCTACCACTGAGTTAAAAGGGCCGTTTTATTCAATTCATGAATTAGCCATTTTTTTTTCCATTATGAGTCTACTGCATATATGTATATATGTACTATATGTACATAATATATACGTATATGCATAGGAGTTCATTCAGGAACAATAAATTGGATTTACTCCAAAAGTAGATAAGATTATTATTTTGAATTTTTGAAAAAAAAAAAAATTCAAAAAAATCATAACATAAAAGTAGGAAAGATTTTTTGGATCTAGTCATACCATTAGACTATATTGACAATTCCAAAAAACTGCTCATACTATCATCATAGTATGATGATGGTCGGGCGTATATGCCCCTATCGTCTAGTGGTTCAGGACATCTCTCTTTCAAGGAGGCAGCGGGGATTCGACTTCCCCTGGGGGTAGGGTACTATGAAAGGAAGTTGATCATAGATTATCGATAAGCCTAGAATGAATTCTTCCTGGGTCGATGCCCGAGCGGTTAATGGGGACGGACTGTAAATTCGTTGGCAATATGTCTACGCTGGTTCAAATCCAGCTCGGCCCAATAATTCACCGCTCCATGAATATGATATAACCAATTTGTCTTCCATAAATGGAAATGCCTAATCCGTAGAAATAAAGAGAAAGGATCAATTTTTTTTTCTCTATCCCTATTTTTCTCTTTCTGATCTTTCTAAGGATCTAATTCATGATACTTTACTTAATTAAGTAAAGTATCATGAAAAGCAAACAAAAAAGTTTAGTTCTTTTTTCTCATTGAAAGATTGATTATCCACTTTTGGCCATAAAATAATTATTGGTTACTAGTAATCCGTGTCACTCTCACTATAGCCCATATTATATGTGGATATGATATCAGTATATCATTCCTGTCTTTCTTACAATACGACAACTAGGACTAGAATGTTCTTATGATTACATTAAGAATATGTAACATTAAGAATATGTATGCCATACACCTCGCTGGGATTGTAGTTCAATTGGTCAGAGCACCGCCCTGTCAAGGCGGAAGCTGCGGGTTCGAGCCCCGTCAGTCCCGAACTAGGATCCGGTGAATTTATCAATTCATCTCTCTCTTTTCACGGAAAAGGGGGACAGGAAGCAAGATCTAATCCCCAGTGGGGATCCTTATTTCTTTTGTTTTTTATTTCGCATTTATCATCACACAAATATGGATACGGGAATTTCAAATCTTTCCACTACTCCCGATTGATAAAGGAGAGACATATCATATGTACATTAGTACAATCGGTGGTATTACTATATTCAGTATTTTAAGAGATACCATCCTCGTCTTACTTTCTTTTTCGATTGTTCTTGATCAATGAAATGGAGTAGAGTGATCCTATTTTACCGGGAGTACATACAAAAATGGTATTCGTTTATTGTACGATGGACAATGAACTTAACATAATTACCTCGACAGAGTACTTTTCAGGTTAAACCACACCTTTTCTAGTTCTGACTTTGTTTGTGTATCCTCAATGACTAATTGTAAACAATCTATCTCATTCTCATTCAAATTGCAGACATCGTTTTTGATGTATGCATTCCAGTACAAATAAATACAAGAAAGAGGATACTAATAAAATAAAAGAAAAGACCGAGCAAGGACCCTTTTCAGTAAATTTGTTGGAATATTTGATCTTTTTTATTTAATCCCTTTTTTTCCATCTCACCTCGTTTGGGTCTGTGTGTGACCCATAGAATACCGGTCATATAATACCTCATAATTGTAAGTATAATACACAGGAAGGAGAGTTGTATAAGATAAGGAAGACAGTAGGTTATAGAAAAGAAAAAGTGGAAGAGGATGAAAAATCCAATGGGATTCCTGATCCAATAAAAAATCCCATTTCGTAATTAGTATGGATAAAGGATCTTCCCATGTTATACTATTCAATTCTCGACGATGAATCGATTTGATAGATCAGATATTGTTATTCATAATATTGATCCTATTCAGTATCATCAGGATCAATTCATCCCAATGAATTTACAGGAGTTAAATTTCTCATCTCTATGGGATTACATCCCGAGTTATTGCGAAGAAAAAAAAAATAAATAATGAAATTATGGAAGTCAATATTCTCGCATTTATTGCTACTGCACTGTTCATTCTAGTTCCTACTGCTTTTTTACTTATTATCTACGTAAAAACAGTCAGTCAAAATGATTAATTTGAATCTGAATTATTAGTTCTTATCAATCCTTTTTTCAATGATTGAAGAAATGAAAGAAAGGGATTAAAATAAAAGAAAATTCCAAGTCTTAAATGAAATGATCTGGTTGGAATCATAAAATGTGGTAGAAAGGACTATATATAGTCCTTTCTACCACACTTTAGAGTATTTTATATTATCTAATATTGTATACAATGATATTATCATATAAAGTTGTATTGTATACAGATATAGACTTTATCTAAATGGAGGGTTTATATAGATCAATTTACAATATGTATGTATATGATGTATTAGATGTACATCTAATCTAAATAGTAGACTAGTACATCGAAATAGCAGTCTAATTCTATTTCTTTTTTTCGCTACATCCACTCGATTTCGATCAACCCAAAATAATCGAAGGCCAATTCTTCTAATTCCTAGGTTTCTTATAATTTTATATATAGGTTCCGGGATCCATCAAAAGAATCAATAGAGGAAGAATAATATAGGAATATACTATAGCAAAAGAAAACAAAACCAAGGAATTTTTTTGATTTCCCATCCCAAGAAGTCATTGATTGAGCCATTAACAGATCATTTACGAAGTTCTATGGTAACTTCTTCAGATTTTGAAAGGAAGTAGATTAGTAAAGGGGACTCGGACCATTTTTCATGCTTAAACATGACATGAGATGAGTCAAAAAAGCATAAAAAAATCTCTAGGAGTCTAAAATGTTAAATGTATGATATGTGGTGGATCACTCAGCGGAAGAAAGATCAAATTTTATTATGTGTAGAACCTCTTTGGACAACCACTAGTCACTTCCAGTAGAAAGTAAGTATCGTCGTAATCTAATAGCAGAATGATTTGTTCTTAGAACAGTGAAAGTAAAGAAAGAGAGAAACAAATAAAGAAAAAACTAGGGATTGGTTTTTTCTCATTGTAATATCCATAATTCTGGTAAGAACAGGTTTATCCAAACAGAATATTTAGGAGGAATTCGGTTGGAAAAAATTTCCTATCATGCGTAGATTTGAGTTTTGAAATACAACTAAACTATAGTAATCATTCGTTGTTTGATCGAATGGTTATTATTCATTATTGTCTTTCCAGTATAATTTTGAAAGAAAGACAAGCTTTTTAAAAATAAAGCTTCGAAAAACGATCAATTAAACAATTGATACAATTCGATTACTCAATCGATTACTCAATCGATTACTCAATCGATTACTCAATCAATTATTAATATACCTAGAGTCCACTCCTTCCCCATACTACGAGTGAAAGGGAAAATGTAAAGACTACCATTAAAGCAGCCCAAGCGAGACTTACTATATCCATGTGAATTATATCTCCTATTTCTATGAAGGAATTATTCCATTATTGATCAATAATCATAGTAGAATCAATGGCGCAGAGTCAAAATAGGATTCTGACTTAAGGCTATTGATGAACCAATTCAATGAATCCACTCGTAACAGATTCTTTATAGGATTTCTGGTAGAATTGGGAAGTATTAAGTAAAAATACGATACACACACCTTTTCCTTGCAAATTGCAAAGGAATGCTCCTAATGGAACATGTGGGAATAGTAAGACCTATTGTTTGTTTTGTTACCTTTCTTTCATAAGCAAAAATAGAAAAAAAAATATACCATCAAGATAGATAACTATCTATTGGATACCTACATTTCCTATTTGATCTAAGCCTTACTGTCTTTCTTTCTGTGAAAGAATGGGGAGACATCACTACCATTATTACATACATTTTTTTTGTAATCCCCTTACACGACCAAAGAAATCTTTTTTTTTTTTTTTTACTTTGACTTTTACTCTGTTATTCTATAAGATAAGAGCCGACCAACCATCCTGATTGAATGTTTGAGTACTCGGAGTCTCTCGTAAGTATGGATACAAAGTATCTTCAGTCCTTTCCACAACTCCTAAATTGATTTCCCATCAGCCTATCCAATCTAATTCCAGACAGAGTCAGTAGACCCTACGTTAGTGTAGGTAGTGTAAGATAATTAGGAAGTCTTGATAGTCTTTCGTATAATCTTTTCTTCAATCCTAGGAGCAAAAATGGAATGTCCTTTAGGAACCTTTGGATACCAAGATTTCTGACCTCTTACTTTCGTAGTTCTGGAATTAATAAGTAAGCCTTACCTCATCCCTATTGGTATATCTGTTTGGGCCGCTACCCAGAACCCAAACAGAGCCAGATTTTGAGAAAACAACTTACAGTCTTTTATAGAACTATGTATTCTATAAATCAAGTATCGACAAGCCCCGTCCTTTGCCTTTGCTTATGCAGGGCAAGAATTTGTCGAGTTCTATTCTATCAGTAGAATAAGAAATTCTAAGTATTTTGTTGATCAGGCGACACCCAGATTTGAACTGAGGATAAAGGATTTGCAGTCCCCTGCCTTACCGCT